TTGAGTCTCTGCACCTATCCTTTTTCTGTTTTTGATTCTCGCTTTCTGAACCTTGTTTTCTGAACACAGGATTTGGCTCAGGATTGCCCATTTTTAATTCCAGGGTTTCTCTGAATTTGGAAGTTCTCACTTAGTAGGTTTCCATACCAAGGCTCAATCCAATCAAGTCCGTAGCGTCTACCAATTCCGCCATATCCCCGCCGAGAAATCATTGTTATCCCCCCTCTTTCATTTATGTTGGAACCATTGAATTCATTAGATACTGATTTCTATATCAAATCAGTGTCTGCTTCTATTTCTTACCCATCTTCTTTCATCTCTATCGGGGAACCTGGTCCAATCAGAAATGATTCTATCATTGATGTATCCGCAATTCAATATGGATGGATATATCCCACATATACATGTCTCTCTCCCTCTCATTTTTCCTGCTCGATTTGGAATACTGGAACGGTCGATATTGATTCTTCTTTTTTTTTTCGTTCTATCTCCCCTCTTTCCGAATGAAATCGTGGGAAGATCTCATTATGATCTGGATTGTATCTTATCCTTTCCTTAGGACCGATTCGCTCTAATTCGATTCGAATTAGAATATAGAATCCGCTATAACTAATTCTAACTAATATAGTTAGAGTCTAATATTTTATTTTGCATTTTGAATTCAATTCAAAAGGAAAGAAATTCGAAATCAAATCAAAGAAAAGAAATAGAAATTTCTAATACTAATATTAGTATATAGATATTATCTTTCATCCATTCTTAAATAGATATTTCATATCTATTCTTAACTATATAAGATATATAAACTATATAAGAAGCTTCTTATGATATTAATTAACCATATTGGATTTCATAGAATTCTATGAAATTCATATGAATTGAAATAGCCAATTCATATGAATTGACTATTCATAATTTTATAGTTAATAGTAGTTAAGTCACTAGTAGTTTAGTTAATACTTAATGATAATTATTAAGAATTAATGAATAATTAATGATAGTAAGGGTCCCGGTAGTTTACCGAATTCCTATGCACTGTTTCTGTTATGCGAGCCCGCTTAGCTCAGAGGTTAGAGCATCGCATTTGTAATGCGATGGTCATCGGTTCGACTCCGATAGCCGGCTTTTCTCTATTTGTCCGATTTTTTCCATGATTGATAGTGTTTCCTTGATCTCAAGGACTATTGAAAAGACTCCTACCTTTTTTCTTTTACAAGATCACCGATCTATTATGTCGCGGGAACTTCCAACTATGAATAAAAAACGGATTGGGGCAGTTAAATCTCTACAGAACAAATCAAGAAAAGGATCTTTAACTTCCTCCTTAAATGTATATATATATATACACATGTATATATATATATATATATATATATACATATATACAAAGCAATCCAGATATTGATCTAATTCATCTCATTCTTCTTTGTAGTATTTCACTTCAGTAGATTTATCTTCGTTTATCGTTTAGTTCAGCCTGAATCTAGGTTTATTCTATAAAATAAATTTTCAATAAAAAAAAGAAAAAAGGAGTCTTTATGTCTCGTTACCGAGGACCTCGTTTCAAAAAAATACGCCGTCTGGGGGCTTTACCGGGACTAACTAGTAAAAGACCTAGACCCGGAAGTCAGCTTAGAAGAAAGAAATCGCGTTTCAGGAAAAAATCTCAATATTGTATTCGTCTACAAGAAAAACAAAAATTGCGTTTTCATTATGGTCTGACAGAGCGACAATTACTTAGATATGTTCATATCGCTGGAAAAACTAAAGGGTCAACGGGTCAGGTTTTACTACAACTACTTGAGATGCGTTTGGATAATATCCTTTTTCGGTTGGGTATGGCTTCGACCATTCCTGGGGCCAGGCAATTAGTTAACCATAGACATATTTTAGTTAATGGTCGTATAGTAGATATCCCGAGTTATCGCTGCAAACCCCTAGATATTATTACTACGAGGGATGAACAAAGATCCAGAGCTCTGATTCAAAATCATATTGATTCATCCCCCCGCAAGAAATTGGCAAAACATTTGACTTTTCACTCATCCCAATATAAAGGATTAGTAAATAGAATAATAGATAGGAAATGGGTCGGTTTGAAAATCAAAGAGTTACTAGTCGTAGAATATTATTCCCGTCAGACCTAAACCTAACTAAAATAACAAAGCTTCGGACAATTTTGACCCCCCCTTTTTCGCAAAAGTAAAGTAAAAGGGGGGTTTCATCCGGATTTTTCTCCCATTCACATATCACAAATGGGTCGGTAGTGAGATTTTCATCTCTTTCTGGTCGATATTGGTATTTCCGTACCGCAGTAATTAGTTAGGAAGAATCTCCATCAAATAAAGGTCTTACTCTTGGAATAATGGTATCAATAATTGTTATTTGATTTAATACATTGCGGTTGGTAACCCTGGTGAATTAGGTGAAGGTACGGAAAGAGAGGGATTCGAACCCTCGGTAAACAAAAGTCTACATAGCAGTTCCAATGCTACGCCTTGAACCACTCGGCCATCTCTCCTACAGAATCTTAGGATTCTTGCCCAGAAACCGAGTGAATATCGAGTTATTCATATTACTCCAATACAGGTACGACCAATTAATGAAATTCTCAATAGAAAACTTTTCTTCAAAGCAAAGAAAGATCTTCGAAGACTCGAGGGATAAAAAAACTTCTCGAGTTCTCAGAATCTGTAGGAAAAATTCCTTGATTCCTCAACTTTGATAAATATAGTAGTAATAAAGGGTATACTACTCAATTGGAATGAAATCCAATAGGATTCAAATATTTCCTATCTATCCCTGTCCAAAAGGGACAATTTGAGTATCTTTTTTTTTTTTTTTTAATTAGTCTGTTTTTATGTGATTTCGTACTGTACAATTCCTTTGTTTGTGGAATCATTTTCCCTCGAAGGGTAATGAGAAGAATTCTCGAATGGATTGTTAACTATGCCTAGATCTCGGATAAATGGAAATTTTTTTGATAAAACCTCTTCAATTGTAGCCAATATCTTATTACGAATAATTCCGACAACTTCAAGAGAAAGGGAGGCATTTACCTATTACAGAGATGGTGCGATTTGATTTTTTTCTTTATTTACCGATCTCAGTCTTATGAGAAAGAGACATGATTCGGGATACAAAGAAAAAAGATTCTTGAAAGAAACCTACGCTTGATGAAGGTGAAGTTAGTTTGGAGATAGAACAATTCCTTCTGTCGTGTATCCCCGATTGATGCAGCCTCAGATGCTTCAATTGTCGATTCTAGTATTGAGCGAAAGGTTACACCTATAGGTTCTGTATTGCAGGTCAATACTATTCCACTAGTACCAATAGGCCGCATAGGGGAAGAAACACTACACCTAGGAATCAACAACACGAAAACTTTGTTATAAATTACCCCCTTTCCTTATCGGGATCGGGACTGAGAAGAATGGTTGGGACAACAAACACCCATCTCGTTCGCACTTTGGATACCCGTATAACCATCGAAGATCGTTGAAGTGACTAATTCCTGGAAATAGAATAGAGGGCGTTGAGGACAAAGAAATTGTTGGAGTTATCATTTCGACCTAGCAACAACACCCTTGGTGTTAAGAAAAGACAAACCTCTTGCAGTAAGGCTAGCTAGAGATTTCTTGTAAAAAGACCAGCCCCTTTCAGTTCATAATAAGAGTATTTCAATCTTTTTTGATTCCATGGACTATTTTCCCCTTATTACTATGCACAGAAGGGAGGAGCCGTATGAGATGAAAATCTCGCGTACGGTTCTGGAACGGAGATTCTTTGAATAGAATGAACTGAACGACCGTAACGGATGTCGGCTCAATCCGAAGGAAATTATGCGGAAGCTTTACAAAATTATTATGAAGCTACGCGACCAGAAATTGATCCCTATGATCGAAGTTATATACTCTATAACATAGGACTTATCCACACAAGCAACGGAGAACATACGAAGGCTTTGGAATATTATTTCCGGGCACTCGAACGAAACCCATTCTTACCACAAGCTTTTAATAATATGGCCGTGATCTGTCATTACGTGCGACTATCTCCACTATAGAAAGAAGGAAAGAAAGATCAAATCTTCTAGTAAATACTAGAAACAAAACGGGCTTTCTACATATGCATTGTCAAAAGCAACGATTTTTATCAGCTGTAGCAAAGAAAGAGACTTCATACGAGCCGAAATAGGAAGAAATAAGTACGGCCTATATACTAGATTCTATGGATAAAGGATCTAATTGATAGAGGAAGCACCGTAAAGATCAATTAGCGAAGTTTTGAGGCCGATACAATAAGAACTGCTTATGCTTACTTAATGTCATGAGATAAAAGTTAGGAATCCACTTATGTAATAGAGTCGATCTACTAAGGTATTGAGCAGCGGTGCGGCATCAGATCCCAAAGACAGTAAGTCCTTTCTTTCTTCTGGAGGAAAGTCCTTTTCAAAGATTCTATATGAATTTCTATATGAAGCCGAGATAGTTACCTTTCAGAAAATTCTAACGATAGGAGGGGATACCTATGTTCTTCTGAAGGTGGGAGAAAAGAGAAAACTGATTATTGATCAAAATTCAAGTTTGAAACTCATGTAATTAACCTTTCTGGTTAACCCGAGAAAAGGGGATAGATTGACATTTCTTGTCAATCATTTAGATATGGTAGATTAAAATGGGACACCAAAAGAATTGACTGCTGAGCCGTATGAGGTAGGAAACTCTCAAGTACGGTTCTAGGGGAAGGAATGGACCTTCCTATTCCGACCGGGGAGAACAGGCCATTCGACAAGGAGATTCTGAAATTGCGGAGGCTTGGTCCGATCAAGCTGCTGAATATTGGAAACAAGCTATAGCGCTTACTCCAGGGAATTATATTGAAGCACATAATTGGTTGAAGATCACAAGGCGGTTCGAATAAGAACACTCTCTTTTTGAATTCATTAGAATATTGGATCCATCAATCAAATAAAATAGATCGTTCCTCTGGGAAGAGCC